GTTTTGGTATGTTGGGGGATATCATTATTGCCGAACCCAATGCCTACATTGCATTTGCAGGTAAAAGAGTAATTGAACAAACATTGAATAAAACAGTACCCGAAGGTTCACAAGCAGCTGAATACTTATTCCAGAAGGGTTTATTCGACCTAATTGTACCACGTAATCTTTTAAAAAGCGTTCTGAGTGAGTTATTTAAGCTCCACGCCTTTTTTCCTTTGAATCAAAAGTCAAGCAAAATCAAGTAGAGCACTAAGTTCAATTATTTTTTTTGTGTTTGTAGCAAAAAGTAGTTAGTTTATCGGAATCAAAGTAAATAAGATAATAATGGCCTTTTCTTTGGTGATAGAAGATCGAATTGTAGAAAGAATCAAAACGAAAGTTGAGGATAACTCTTTTTTTGACCTATATTCCTGATTACGAATCAAGAAACCTTTATCACCAAGAGTGAGTTCTTCCGTTCGTGAAATTAGTAAAATAAAACGAATTTGGTCTTGTCTTAGGTATATAATTTGAAATTTCAATATAGATAATAGAGTTTTGTATCTTTCTCTATCTACCGAAAAACCATTTTAGCTAAAAATCCATGTTGGGTCGGATTCGAACGAATCCTTCGATAATCGGTAAAAAACTCTTTATCTATTTTTAGAAAATTAGAAGACAAGAACAAAAGACAAAGAAATGAAGCAAAATAATAAAGTTTATTATCATTATCATACATATCTTTCTCATGGAGGAGATGAATAAGTCCATTTATTTAGTTCTACAGTTCTACATTCTTTGCACTTATTCTTATTATACGTACTCAGTTAGATTTAGATATATCGATACTTCGATCTATACTAAGAATTTTAAATTCTTCAAATTCTATTAATAATAAATATTATCTAATTAGAATTCAAATTCTTAATTTAATTATAATTATTACAAGATATCTTTATTTATATAATAACATAATAACAGATACAAATAGTAAATCGAGGTACCCCTTCTATGACAAATTTGAACCTTCCATCTATTTTTGTGCCGTTAGTAGGCCTAGTCTTTCCGGCAATTGCAATGGCTTCTTTATTTCTTCATGTTCAAAAAAACAAGATTGTTTAGATCCGCTGGGACCCAATCTCATCCATTTTTTTTTTGAAAACGTGGACTTGTATCATAACACGGATATCTATTTATTGGAATATAGTATAACATGTGATTTCCACCGAACATAAAGGAAAAAACTCTTATGCCCGCAGAAACATGATATATGGATATATCAATTCTAGCAATTTTCAAATAGATCAGGATCTCTGGATGGCTGAAATGTAGTCGGTGAATCTATATGTATATCGATATGTATAGTGGGATCGTATTAAATAAAGAGTATGTTATTATTTTAGATTTAACCAATTTGATGAATTACTCCTAAAGGTTGACATCAAACTAGTGCTAGTTCACCTCAAACTAGTGCTAGTTGATGAGAGTTACTTCGGAAACAAAAAAGTAAAGTCAAATTTCTCTGGGGTATTATCTCAATTCCAATAAAATGCAATCGAGTAAAGTATGACTTGGCGATCAGACGATATATGGATAGAACTTATAACGGGGTCTCGAAAAATAAGTAATTTCTGCTGGGCCTTGATCCTTTTTTTAGGTTCATTAGGCTTCTTATTAGTTGGAACTTCCAGTTATCTTGGTAGAAATTTGCTATCTTTTTTTCCGCCTCAGCAAATCATTTTTTTTCCACAAGGAATCGTGATGTCTTTCTACGGAATTGCGGGTCTCTTTATTAGCTCTTATTTGTGGTGCACAATTTCCTGGAATGTAGGTAGTGGTTATGATCGATTCGATAGAAAGGAAGGAATAGTCTGTATTTTTCGTTGGGGATTTCCGGGAAAAAATCGTCGCATATTCCTCCGATTCCTTATAAAAGATATTCAGTCCGTTAGAATAGAAGTTAAAGAGGGTATTTATGCTCGTCGTGTTCTTTATATGGACATCCGAGGCCAGGGGTCCATTCCCTTGACCCGTACTGATGAGAATTTGACTCCACGAGAAATTGAACAAAAGGCTGCTGAATTAGCCTATTTCTTGCGTGTACCAATTGAAGTATTTTGATAAATTGAGAATCAGAACGTTCATTCAATTAAAGAAAACGTATATGAAAGAACCATAAAACGAAACTCTTTTTATGGTCTTTATGCGCACGCAATTCAATAACAAATAACAAATCGAAATAATAGATTCATCTCAGACGGCAAACCATTTCGAAAGCAAGAATTTTTTTTAGTTCAATATTTGTTGGAATTGACACTTTAGATCCAGATAGATCGTATCTTGTAAATTTGAAATTCTTTCTTTTGTATTCTTTAATGACCAACAATTGGATTTCTTAATTAAATACTGAGAACTAGCCAATTTATCCTTTGCCAGTCATTTTTTTTTGATCATCCTAATATCTTTCCCTCAATTATTCTATTCCTGACTATGGGTAATCAGTGAAATTTTTTCGAAATATTGGATATTTTGATAGCAAAGGAGTTCTTTCGTCTCAAAATCTGAATAATATTCATTACTTAAAGTGGTTCTTTCGATCATTCATCGAAAGGATACACTTTATTTTAAATTTGACCAATTGAGATATCAGGAAACAATATTCTAAATTTCTTCATTCGAAGTGAATTCTTAGCCTATTTCTGTATTCTTTCTAGATTCAAAGACTAACCACAAAATCACAAAGAAAATAGATTCATAAGTTCGATACCTTGTATAAAACTCATGTGTGTAAGAAATATTCGATCGCATAGAGTGTACGAATGGGTTGATTAACAATTTACAGACGAAAAAATGGCAAAAAAGAAAGCATTCACTCCTCTTTTCTATCTTGCATCTATAGTATTTTTGCCCTGGTGGATTTCTTTCTCAGTTAATAAATGTCTGGAATCTTGGGTTACTAATTGGTGGAATACTGGGCAATCCCAAATTGTCTTGAATAATATTCAAGAAAAGAGTCTTCTAGAAAAATTCAGAGAATTAGAGGAACTCCTCTTCTTGGACGAAATGATCAAGGAATACTCGGAAACACATCTCGAAGAGTTTGGGATAGGAATCCATAAAGAAACGATCCAATTAATCACGATACAAAATGAGAATCGTATGGATACGATTTTGCACTTCTCAACAAATATCATCTGGTTTGGTATTCTAAGCGGGTATTCAATTTTGGGTAAGGAAAAACTTGTTATTATTAACTCTTGGGCTCAGGAATTCCTATATAACTTAAGTGACACAGCAAAAGCTTTGTGTCTTCTTCTAGTAACTGAGTTTTTTCTCGGATATCATTCACCCCCAGGTTGGGAATTCGCTATACGCTCTATCTATAACGAGGTTGGAGTTGTTGCGAATGAGCAAACTATAACTATTCTTGTTTGCATCCTTCCAGTAATTTTTGATACATGTTTTAAATATTGGCTTTTCCGTTATTTAACTAGTCTGTCTCCGTCAATTTTACTGATTTATGATTCAATAACTGAATGATAAAGGATCCATTGATATTAATCTAATCCAATTAGAATGCTTGGTACTTTGTAGTTGTACATAAGCAAAGTATTGAAAATCATATTTACTCTTCCTATTTCTAACCATCGGGAAGATTCATCCTAGATTATTCCAGCAAATAGCAGAATCGTGGCTAGGGAACTATACTAGCGACCTACCCAATTTATTGTAGAAATTTTCGCGATCAATGATTGGACCATGCAAACTAGAAATGCTTTTTCTTGGCTAAAGAAACAGATTACTCGATCTATTTCCGTATCGCTCATGATATATATCTTAACTCGGACGTCCATTTCAAGTGCATATCCCATTTTTGCACAGCAGGGTTATGAAAATCCACGAGAAGCGACTGGGCGTATTGTATGTGCCAATTGCCATTTAGCTAATAAGCCCGTGGAAATTGAGGTTCCACAAGCGGTACTTCCTGATACTGTATTTGAAGCAGTTGTTCGAATTCCTTATGATATGCAACTGAAACAGGTTCTTGCTAATGGTAAAAAAGGGGGGTTGAACGTCGGGGCTGTTCTTATTTTACCGGAGGGGTTTGAATTAGCCCCTCCCGATCGTATTTCTCCTGAGATGAAAGAAAAGATTGGCAATTTGTCTTTTCAGAGCTATCGCCCCAATAAAACAAATATTCTTGTGGTAGGCCCTGTCCCTGGTAAAAAATATAGTGAAATAACCTTCCCTATTCTTTCCCCGGACCCTGCTACTAAGAAGGATGTTCACTTCTTAAAATATCCTATATACGTAGGCGGGAACAGGGGAAGGGGTCAGATTTATCCCGACGGCAACAAGAGTAACAATACAGTTTATAATGCTACAGCAGCAGGTATAGTAAGCAAAATCATACGAAAAGAAAAAGGGGGGTATGAGATAACCATAACGGATGCGTCAGAGGGACGTCAAGTGGTTGATATTATCCCTCCCGGACCAGAACTTCTTGTTTCCGAGGGCGAATCTATCAAATTTGATCAACCATTAACGAGTAATCCTAATGTAGGCGGATTTGGTCAGGGAGATGCAGAAATAGTACTTCAAGATCCATTACGTGTCCAAGGACTTTTGTTCTTCTTGGCATCTGTTATTTTGGCACAAATCTTTTTGGTTCTTAAAAAGAAACAGTTCGAGAAGGTTCAATTGGCCGAAATGAATTTCTAGATTCGCAGATTTATCGATATCAAGTACGTAAAAAGAACCAAATTCTTGTTGGCGATTATTTATGATCAAAAAAATGAAATTATGAAAACTCCTTTGTCTTATTTATACTCTTCTTCAAAATCTACATTACATACTCTTTTTCTACGAGATGCTGGGAATCCCTTGTACCACATAGTATGTAGATTTTGAAGAAGAGTATTTGGCTTTCATTTATTTTGATTTAGTTTTTTTTAATTGGAGTAGTGTAACTATGTTACTATTGCCAGATTTCACTGCCATAAAACGTATCAATAGTT